TCTTAGAAAATATATTATTTTACCTTTATTGATAGTAGCTAAAAATATGGGTCGTATGTTATTATTGCAACTTCCTGAATGGTCTAAGGATTTACAGGAATGGAATAGAGAAATGCATGTTAAATGTACCTATAATGGTGTTCAATTATCAGAAACCGAATTTCCGAAAAATTGGTTAACAGACGGTATTCAGATAAAAATCCTATTTCCTCTCTGTCTGAAACCTTGGCACAGATCTAAGCTGCAAACCTCTCATAGAGATCTAATGAAAAAAATAAAAAAAAAAGATGATTTTTGTTTTTTAACGGTTTGGGGAATGGAAGCTGAACTTCCTTTTGGTTCTCCCCGAAAAAGACCTTCTTTTTTTGAGCCCATTTTTAAAGAACTCAAAAAAAAAATTAAAAAATTGAAAAAGAAATATTTTCTAGTTTTAAGAGTTTTAAAGGGAAGAACAAACTTTTTTCTAACAGTCTCAAAAGAAACAAAAAATTGGGTCATCAAAAGTGTTCTATTTATAAAAAGAATAAGAAAAGTACTTTCAAAAGTAAATCAAATTCTGTTATTTAGATTGAGAGAAGTATATGAATTAAGTGAAACTAAAAAAGAAAAAGATTCTATAATCAACAATCAGATAATTCATGAATCGTTTAATCAAAGTCGATCTACAGATTGGACAAATTATTCCCTGACAGAAAAAAAACGGAAGGATCTGACTGATAGAACACGCACAATTAGAAATCAAATAGAAAAAATTACAAACGACAAAAAAAAAGTAACTCCAGGAATAAATATTAATTCTAACAAAACAACTTATAATGCCAAAAGACTAGAATCACTAAAAAATATTTGGCAAATATTAAAAAGAAGAAATGCTCGATTAATCAGTAAATTACATTATTTTATAAAAATTTTCATTGAAAGAATCTACATAGATGTCTTTCGATGTATCATTAATATTCCCCAAATCAATATACAACTTTTTCTTGAATCAACAAAAAAAATAATTGATAAATACATTTACACTAATGAAACAAATCAAGAAAGAATTAATAAAACAAATCAAAATACAATTCACTTTATTTCGACTATAAAAAAGTCACTTTATAATATTAGTAATAGTAAAAGGAATTCACCTATTTTTTGTGACTTATCCTCCTTGTCACAAGCATATGTATTTTACAATTTATCCCAAACCCACTTGGATAAATTAAGATCTGTTCTTCAATATCACGGAACATCTTTTTTTCTTAAGACTGGGATAAAGGATTCTTTTGGAACACAAGGAATAATTCATTCTGAATTAAGATATAAGAAATTTCGGAGTTATGGAGCGAATCAATGGAAAAACTGGTTAAGGGGTCATTATCAATACGATTTATCTCAGATTAGATGGTCTAGATTAATCCCACAAAAATGGCGAAATAGAGTCAATCAATGTCGTACAGCTCAAAAGAAAGATTTAAAGAAATGGAATTCATATGAAAAAAACCAATTACTTTATTACAAAAAACAAAAAGATTCTGAAGTATATTCATTATCGAATCAAAAAGATAATTTTCAAAAATACTTTAAATATGATCTTTTATCATATCAATCTATTAATTATGAAACTAAGAGGAACTCATATATTTCTGTTTATGGATCACCATTACAAGTAAATACGAATCAAAAGATTTCTTATAATTACAACACACCTAAAGGCAAATTATTTGATAAATGGGGGGGTATTCCTATCAATAATTATCTAGGAAGAGGTGATATTATGTATATGGAAAAAAATCCAGATAGAAAATATTTTGATTGGAAAATTCTCAAGTTTTGTCTTAGAAAAAAAGTCAATATTGAGGCCTGGATCAAGATCGATTCCAACAGTAATAAAAAAACTAAGATTGGAACTAATAATTACCCAATAATTGATAAAATTGATAAGAAAGGTCTTTTTTATCTTACAATTCATCAAGATCTAGAAATCAATCCACCCAATCATAAAAAAATCTTTTTTGATTGGATGGGAATGAATGAAGAAATACTAAATTGTCCTATATCCAATCTGGAACTTTGGTTCTTCCCCGAATTTGTGCTACTTTATAATGCATATAAAATGAAACCGTGGATTATACCAAGCAAATTACTTCTTTTAAATTTGAATATAAATGAAAATGTTAGTGAAAATAAAAACGTCAATGGAAAGCCAAAAGGGAATTTTTTTATACCATCGAATGAAGAAAAAAAATCTTTTGAATTAAAGAATCGAAATCAAGAAGAAAAAGAACCCGCAGATCGACGAGATCGTGGTTCAGATGCACAAAACCAAAGAAATCTTGGATCCCTTCTCTCAAACCAACAAAAAGATATTGAAGAAGATTATGCGCGATCAGACATGAAAAAACGTAAAACGAAAAAACAATACAAGAGCAACACGGAAGCAGAACTAAATTTCTTCCTGAAACGATATTTGCTTTTTCAATTGAGATGGGACGATGCTTTGAATCAAAGAATGATCAATAATATTAAGGTATATTGTCTCCTGCTTAGACTGAGAAACCCAAGAAAAATTACTATATCCTCTATTCAAAGAAGAGAAATGAGTCTGAATATAATGCTGATTCAGAAGAATTTACCTCTTACAGAATTGATGAAAAAAGGGATATTGATTATCGAATCGGTTCGTCTGTCTGTAAAAAATGATGGACAATTTATTATGTATCAAACCATAGGTATTTCATTGGTTCATAAGAGTAAACGCCAAATTAATCAAAGATATCGAGAACGAGGATATGTTGATAAGAAGAATTTTGATGAATCTATTTCAAAACATCAAAGAATGACTGGAAATAGAGATAAAAATCATTCGAATTTACTTGTTCCTGAAAATATTTTATCATCTAGACGTCGTAGAGAATTGAGAATTTTAATTTGTTTCAGTTCAACGAATAGAAATGGTGTGAATAGAAATCCGGTATTTTGTAACGAGAACAACGTAAAAAACTGGAGTCCATTTTTGGATGAAAGTAAACATCTTGATAGTGATAAAAATGAATTAATTCAATTAAAGTTCTTTCTTTGGCCGAATTATCGATTAGAAGATTTAGCTTGTATGAATCGCTATTGGTTTGATACGAATAATGGCAGTCGTATCAATATGTTAAGACTACGTATGTATCCACGATTAAAAATTGGTTAATGTTAATACCGTATTTTTCCTATATATCCTATACCGTATATGGTATATGAAAGTAAACAGATGTACACATACCTTGTCTTACATCCCATTCTAATATACGTCAATAAAGTATCAATTAGATAAAAAGTGAATTGAATCAACAAAATCTTCTTCATTTTCGGTTTAAATATAAATTATTCGCTTTTGTGAGTGCAAAAACGTACCATCCTTTTGTATCCCTATTCGAATCCAATTTGATTAATTCATTTTAATTGATAAAATTAGGAGTCGATAAAGAAATTAAGATCATTATGTATATCACATTCAAATTACTGGCATTATTATTTCTGATCGATAAAATTACATATCTGTAAAGTCAAAAAAGGAGGAGGAAATTCTTTTATGGTCAAAAATTCATTCATTTCCGTTACTTCACAAGAAGAAAAGAAAGAAAACAGGGGGTCTGTTGAATTTCAAGTAGTCAGTTTTACCAATAAGATACGGAGACTTACTTCACATTTGGAATTGCACAAAAAAGACTATTTATCTCAGAGAGGTCTACGGAAAATTCTGGGAAAACGTCAACGGCTATTGGCTTATTTGTCAAAAAAAAATAGAGTACGTTATAAAGAAATAATTGGTCAGTTGGATATTCGAGAGATAAAAACTCGTTAATTTGAAGAATCTTTTTGATCGTTTAAATTTTGATGAACTTCTTTTTTTTCACTTTCAGCAATTCATGGAAGAATGAATGGGGAAAAACCTATGACTGCACCAGCTACAAGAAAAGACCTCATGATAGTCAATATGGGTCCTCACCACCCATCAATGCATGGTGTTCTTCGACTCATCGTTACTCTAGATGGTGAAGATGTTATTGACTGCGAACCAATATTGGGTTATTTACACAGAGGAATGGAAAAAATTGCAGAAAACCGAACAATTATACAATATTTGCCTTATGTAACACGTTGGGATTATTTAGCTACTATGTTCACAGAAGCAATAACTGTAAATGCACCAGAACAGTTAGGCAATATTCAAGTACCTAAAAGGGCGAGCTACATCAGAGTCATTATGTTGGAGTTGAGTCGTATAGCTTCGCATTTGTTATGGCTTGGCCCTTTTATGGCAGATATTGGGGCACAGACCCCCTTCTTCTATATTTTTCGAGAACGAGAATTGATATATGACCTATTCGAAGCTGCCACCGGTATGCGAATGATGCATAATTATTTTCGTCTCGGAGGAGTAGCTGCTGATCTACCTCATGGATGGATAGATAAATGTTTAGATTTTTGCGATTATTTTTTAACAGGGGTTGCTGAATATCAAAAGCTTATTACACAGAATCCTATTTTTTTAGAACGAGTTGAAGGAGTAGGCATTATTGGCGGAGAAGAAGCAATAAATTGGGGTTTATCAGGACCAATGCTACGAGCTTCCGGAATACAATGGGATCTTCGTAAAGTTGATCATTATGAGTGTTACGACGAATTTGATTGGGAAGTACAATGGCAAAAAGAAGGGGATTCGTTAGCTCGTTATTTAGTACGAATCAGCGAAATGACAGAATCTATAAAAATTATTCAACAGGCTCTAGAAGGAATTCCAGGGGGGCCCTATGAGAATTTAGAAATCCGACGCTTTGATAGAGTAAGGGATCCCGAATGGAATGATTTTGATTATCGATTCATTAGTAAGAAACCTTCTCCGACTTTTGAATTATCACAGCAAGAACTTTATGTAAGAGTCGAAACCCCAAAAGGAGAATTGGGAATTTTTCTGATAGGAGATCAGAGTGTTTTTCCCTGGAGATGGAAAATTCGCCCACCCG